AAAGAATCTTTCCTTCTTTATCCGTCTTCGTTGAGTGAGGAGTGATGTCAAGTCTTTTATTGTTCCGTGAGTGAATGGAAGTGTGGTTGGAACTGCTTACCGGCTCAAGTAATCATTTCTCTTTGTTTTTTTCTTGCAGTTTCTCCGGTTCTTGATGTGTGAGGAGCAATGTCAAACCTCTTGCTTGGCCTATCATCCTGTCAGCCATCCTAATCCGTGTAGTACGTCTGTTAGCTATCGTCTAAGGTGCCTTTTCCTTATAGGGAATTCTTCAGTTCTGTCCTATCTGCCGGTAAGCATTCCTTCTATCAGACCAATCTCTCAGGCTTTCCCTGTGTTGAACTACCGGGCACTCAACTAATCCACTTTCCATTTCCAAGTCTTGCCTTGGCTTACCCTTCACTGAGGATGACTTCAGAGTGCTTCAACTTGGCAGAAGTCTCTTTTCTTCTTTATTGGCTCTAGTGATTGTCTAAATCAGTCTTCCTTAACCTTTAGTCATTATGTCGTTTCGGGATCACTAACAGAATATGAAAGAAACTAAGTTTCCTTACTCAAAACAAAAAACAACTCGCTTCAGACTGACTCACTTTCCAGCTCACAATTGAGAAAGTGTTCCACTTCAAAGGTCGGAGAAAGACTCTCTACAAGGAGTACTTTGCAAGTGCACCAATGTCCCAGAAGAAGTCAGATATGAGTTAGGGCAGGGCATGACATACCTTCACGTAAGAGGAAGGTGCGGGTGTACAGGTCTCAGTCCTTGATGAGAAAGGCGGTGTTCGCTAACCACCTAACCATGAGCAGATCCTCCAGGGCAGGTGAGGTGCTCATTCATTGAAAGCTAGTATGAATAGCTAAGCATCTAGTGTTAGCAGCGAGTCAGCAAAGTGGATTGGATGCAGGTAAGCAGATTATGCTTTACTAGAAAAAAGAAGATAAGTAAGGAAAGCATGAAGGTAGGGCATGAAACTTGCGGATCTTCCTCCAACAGAATCAATGGTATCGGATCTAGCTCAACTCTTTCCGGTTTAGCCTACCGCTCCGTGGGCTTCAACCCCCCTGGTCGTATTCAAAAGATCTGCCCCTTCTTCTGGCATCACAGCCTATTCTATCCCCCTCAACCTCTTCCTAATGAGGGATTCTCGATCCATTGCAATCAAACCAACTATCCTCTCCGCCTATTATATGCGATAAGCTTAAGTAAATACGAGACTCAATCTAATAAGAGAAGAAACCAGCCCTGGCTCGCTGAACCGTCTTCTTTTATTAGATTGAGAGCGAATCCCCGAATCGTCTTCCTTCAGAAAATGTTCCTATCACCTCGACCAATTCCTCTACCCTTAAGCCTGCTACAGCTACAGTTGCTGTCCTAAGGGCAGTTCCTGTTGGAATACCCGTTAGAGTTCTTGCAGTCCCTCTCCGTCCCATCTCTGAACTCAAGCCTGACTTATTTCGTATATAAAGATGTTGTCGCTTATCGTTTTCTTTCATCATCGAGATTGGGTTGGTTTTCAGTGTACCGTACAGTATCGAAAAGAGATCATTTCTGAGTTCCGCACCCGGACTCAAACCATACCTCGAGGAGAAGGTAGCTGAAAGAGCGCTTCTCCGAGAGACATAGTTCGAAAGGGTGCATCCCATGTCTTTCTTGGTTAGACCAACCGAAAAGACAAATTTCACCTGAATTGGTGAGAAGAAGTCTCTCTTTTGAGAGAGCAGTCAAAGAATGAAAGCAGACATCATGACTGTAACTGAGAGAGCGCCATCCGCGTCTATCTCGTGGGCTGACCTGCTGAGTCAGCATATCATGATAGTAACAATGATAAGCGGCCTACTGATAATGATCCTTGTTTTTCTTGTATTTACCTACGACCGGAGTTTTCGAATCCATCAAAAAACAGTGCAAACTGCGTGGGATCGGAACAAAGGGACGGGGGTCTTTGTCAAAAGCATCCATGTCGGAAATGATGGAACTACCATTGTTTTCGACATGGACCGGAGAGAGATAAAAGAAAAGGAACTCGGCTCTACCGAGACCGAGAAGATAGAGCATAAAACTTAATTTGTTTAATGGTTTGTTTAGTGCCTTTGAATGACGAACATCAAATCGTGAATCATTAAGCGTGACGAGAATTCTCAACTCGAGCTATGTTAGAGGGTGCAAAATTAATAGGTGCCGGAGCTGCTACAATTGCTTTAGCGGGAGCCGCTGTCGGTATTGGAAACGTATTCAGTTCTTTGATCCATTCCGTGGCGCGAAATCCATCATTGGCGAAACAATTATTTGGTTATGCCATTTTGGGCTTTGCTCTAACCGAAGCTATTGCATTGTTTGCCCTAATGATGGCCTTTTTGATCTTATTCGTCTTCTAATCTTTTTAGTGAAAAAGAGGTACTCGAAGGGTTGAATCCTTTCAACTGTCGTTTTTTGACAAGAGGAGGCCCACTCCAGCAGGAATGAGTGGGGCAAGGGGAGTGGGAGCTGTGGGCCCCTTGCGCTATTAGTAGAATGTGTTCTCAAGTATATAAGACGAGGTTGGTGTCAAACTTGGAGGGAGATGCGGAATCATCAAATGAGCTGCAAACAAGTCAATCTAAGGATAAGAAACCTACTCTGTAAAAAATGAACAAAAAACAAAAAATGTAAAAAAGGAAAAGGAAGCGGAAAGAAAGATAGAAGGCCTTCCCTCATTGGGATTGGTCAAGCTCCTTCACTTATTACTCGATCCGGGCCACCCTATTTTGATAGCACCTTTTCTTCCTATTAGTAGGTCTTATTGCCCGTTAAGTTCCTCTTTCTTCTGGTAGTCTAGTTGTAGTTTTGTTTTGAGCGGGTGAACCCATGTTCTATCTCGTAGTCACTTAAGCGGCAGAGTCTGTAAACTCAAATGGTCTGAGAGTTGCCTTTGGCTTCTGAACCTCTGAAACTGGACTGGAGCAAGCTACCAAGCTCCTCTTTTAGTGTTAGCAAGTCTTCTTTGGAGGTAGGAAGCCAGGGCAAGTAACTTATTTCACTAGTCTCATATGTTAGTCTCGAGGATTTCTTCCTCAAGGCATTGTTTTGTACGAGGAAGAGGAGGTTTTTTCAGAAGAGGACATCGAATAGGCTCTGGAACGGATGACCTTCCTACAATTAAGTCCGAGTCAGGATGCGCTAGAGGAGCGAAATGCCACTCAATGGAAAGGGTGAGTATCGCATCGGCAAGAAGTGACGTAGCTACCTATATGAATGTCGAAGATAGACGAGCCGCTATCTTATAGACGATCGATCTGTCTGGATGAGCGAAAAGAGATCCCACTCTGACTGCCTAATCTCATCGACTAGCCGCTTTCTCAGAGTTTAGCCGCTAGGCGAAGAAGAGGCCGGCACTAGAAGGATCGGCAGAAGAAATAGCTACATTCGAGGATCAAGCGACTGTGCCCCTGAACTCCACAAAGTCAGCCTTTCCTTCTTTATATACGCTAATGGAAGCAATTCAATTACCGATTTTTCTAAATATAGGGAGAATCCAAGCCCCAGGCATTAGCCAAAAGAGTAGAACTTGAAAGAGAAGTTACAGAGCGATAGACACTCGAAAAAAGCAAAGAGAGAGGCGCCTTCCCCCGGCTACGGCTAGAGAGCAAGATGGAGGAAACTTTGTTTGCTTAAGACTTGGCATTGGAAGTGGGATGGATGTCCGCCCGTATTCCCGTGATACATGGTTGAAGGCTAAGCTAATAGTACAAAACAACACTCACCGCTGCAGTCGTAGATCTAGGAGATCGATTCAGCCTGAGCTTTCTGCTGGTACGTCAGTCAGACCGATCCGATAAAGACTCTATAAGCTCTAGTATCGACTAACTCAACCTAACCTTTACCAAGCCATCGAATAATCATCACCTGGCTACACAACAACGGCGATAAACGGCTGTCGGTCGTAAGAAAGACTAGTGATCGGCCTAAAAAGTGAATAGATGCCTCTACTACAGCTATAGAACTAATCCGAAAATGAGGGAGCATGGCCGAAGGTCAAAGCTCTCTCATGAGCAGCCTGGTCACCTAACTAGGACTATGCACCAGGCTGTACGAGAAAAGGTCTCTGATCTAAAGCTAGGAGTTGACGTCAGTCAAAGTAACTACCACTATATCGTAATGGATCAGTCTGAGCCAGGATGATCCGATAGCCTAAGAACTCAACTAAAAATAAGAAAGCAACCGGTTCGAGCCCCGTCAGTGAGACATGAGAGCTATTAATGTACAATACGAGTTCGGAGGTCAGCAACAGTCTAAATTGAAGCAACTACTGGAAAGCAGATGGAGAGGATCAGGGAACAGTTCTTGCCCAATCCCCTCTATGACGATGCGTCAGGGGTGGTCTCAATAGAATCATAGCCTTAGAAATAAACAGTCGCTACCCCTGGTAGGAGCGATAGCGAAGATCGATCGATAGGTCCTCCAACACCTATACTGGACATGCAAGTAACGAAAAAAAAATCCAGTCTCTATGTGACTTAAGAAAGAAGAAAATCTAGCGCTTTCTATTCAGCCTCCTAGCTAGGGACACATAATAGGCAGACCATGACCCCGAGGTCGAAGTAGAAGGGAGAAATCCCGGGGAACTGGACTGCTTGCTACCAAGCGATCCTTTATAGTGTGTCAGAATCGGCGTATGATCAGTTGTTTGTAGATAGCAGAACTGAGGACTACCTGGGGAGGTACTGCCCAAAGAAAAAGATCATTCCTCTAGCTCCTAAGCTCTTCGAATAGCTAACAGATAGAATACAGTCTTTTCTAGCCTAGCGTGCTATAAACCTGAGGAAGGAAGAAGTCTCAGGTATTTGATTACCGGACATACCACTGCCAAGAAAGAACAACAGAAACATCAATTTCATCTGCCCTTCTCCTCTATAGCTATCACTTGAGAGATCTTATTATTCATGAATGACGCCCCTTTGACGGAATAGATGAATGGATAGGAAGCTGGTACGGGTAATTTCCTTCGAAGCATTAGCCCTGTCTC